AATATCGACAAATTCTTTCCAAGTCCAAAGAAATGAAATTCAAAAAAGGAGGTGGGTCAACTGTTCTAATTCAAATTTCATCTCTATCGAATTTTAATATCAGAATAGCGGATATAGTTATAATTAAATGGGTCAGGTCCACTTACTTTTTCTTTTGTTGATTTCGAATCTTTCCAATGGATTTGCTTGGTATAATGGAAAATAGGGATCTTTGGCGATTCAAGAGGAGGCTTATGATTATTCATAATAATGAAAATTGACCGAACAAATGTTCCACTTTCTAACTAGAACTACTATACTCTAACTCAGTATAATGATAACGTATTATCTGGTTAGTTCCTTTTGTATTCCAAATAAAAAAAAGATTTCTATTTTCTGAATACTATGACTGGACTTTTATGAAAAAAAAATTTATGAAAAAAGAAAAGCCCCTTATCGGATTTGAACCGATGACTTACGCCTTACCATGGCGTTACTCTACCACTGAGTTAAAAGGGCTTATTTGATTTAATTCCCGAACGAGTCACTATGTAGATAAAATCTCTATATGCACATATATTATATATATAAGTATATACAGTAGACTCATAGTGGCTAGTAGCTGGTTTTTGAATAATCAAATGGATTTGCCTAGCAAGTCTAGGGTAAAATGAATTGTTTCAAGACCGGCCCTAATTTCTTTTATTGAGATGATCCTTAATGATCCTTATCAAAACAAAATTCACTTGATTGATACATAACATACACGTACACTTACCAATTCGACATAAAAGAAATTTCAAGATATTTCATCGAATCATGTGATGAAGATGTCCCCTTGAACTAAAGTCTTAAAGAAAATTTTCGATAACTTCTTGATCCCGCTTACTAGATTAGATTTATATAGAGAATGTCGATTCTAATGAACGATTCATGAATATGAATGACGAATCCAAAAATTCTATACAATTCTGAAAAACGGAAAGATCCCTCGGATCTGATCATTCCATTATATTGACAATTTCAAAAAACTGATGATACTATGATCATAGTATGAGGGCGGTTGGTCAAGTCGGCCCCCATCGTCTAGTGGTTTAGGACATCTCTCTTTCAAGGAGGCAGCGGGGATTCGAATTCCCCTGGGGGTAGGGTACTACGAAAGGAAGTTGATCATGGATTACCAATAAGCCTAAAATTGATTCTTCCTGGGTCGATGCCCGAGCGGTTAATGGGGACGGACTGTAAATTCGTTGGCAATATGTCTACGCTGGTTCAAATCCAGCTCGGCCCAATAATCCGCCAATCTACCATGAGATGGTATAAACCCCCTTGTCCTTCAGAAAGACCCCATACGAAGATAAAAAAGAATCAAATTTTCTGCTAGATCCCTTATTTCCCTGGGATTGTAGTTCAATTGGTTAGAGCACCGCCCTGTCAAGGCGGAAGCTGCGGGTTCGAGCCCCGCCAGTCCCGACGGATCCAATAAATACATCAATTCATTTTTCCTTTTCTATGAACTAGTTTTCTATGAACTAGTAAAGGGTGTCGAAGGGCATACTTTCATCATTCCCAAAGCAAAAAGGAGTCTTTATTTCTTTTTGCTTTCCTATTTTTTCCATTTCGCTTTTATTGTTTGTTTAGGTTTGGAACTATGTAATTAATCGAAGTGGAAAGGCAATCTGATGATCCTTCATCAGATGATTGTCCAAGGAAGACGCAAGGTAGGTTATAGAAAAAAACAAGGAAACGGATGATAAATAAAGGAATTTTGGATTGATTGAGTCAGGAATCAAAATTTTGATTCGGTATGGATAAAAGAACTTCCTATGTTATACTATTCAAGTCTTGACGACGGGTTGATTTGATAGATCAGATATTGTTATTCATGATATTGATCTGATTCAAGATCATCGAGAGGTAATTCATTCATTGAATTTACAGACGAAAGATTTATCATCTCTAGGGGATTAAATCCCGAGTTATTGCGAAGTAAAAAAACCGATGAGATTATGGAAGTAAATATTCTTGCATTTATTGCTACTGCACTATTCATTCTAGTTCCTACCGCTTTTCTACTTATCATTTACGTAAAAACAGTCAGTCAAAATGATTAATTCAATTGAATTTTCAAATGAATTTGAATGAAACTTTCCTTCTGAGTTCTTATCAAAAATTGACGAAGTCAAATGAAAAGGATTCCAATTTCACGTCTTAACTTAAATGAAATGAGCGCACTATAATCGGCAGTTTTCTAAGAGATAGATAGTATGGTAGAAAGATTCATCTTTCTACCATACTATCTATCTCTTAGTCTATAAACTTAGTCTATAAAGTTGTAATCTAGAATAAAGATAAAGGCTTAAGTTTCTATAGATCAATCTACAATATTCTCTTCATATATGTGTATATGAATTCCATATATTGTATGGAATTGACATAACACCCAATTTGCTACATCTATTTGTTCCGATCAATCTGAAATAATTCTTATCTTAGGATTCTAATTCCTTTCCTTTTCCTAATAAGGAAGGGGAAACCTCACCTATTTTTAACGCCCGAACCATGATATGAAATAAGTCGATAAAGCATAAATCGCCTTTCTCAAATTAGACAACCACTATCTCTATCTCATTTCTCATAGAAAGTGCGTATACACTTAACAAAACGACTTCTTCTTTGAACAGTAAAGAGGGAAAGAAATCAAAAAAAAAAGGGTCCGGTCTTCCTCAGTATCCATCTATAAAGATAGTAAGAGCCCATTCCCATTGATTGAAATAGAAAATTTCGTTAGGTTGGAATAAATTTCCAATCATCTGAATCCCTTTCTTTTCGAAATACAAAGACAGGAATCGATGAAATATTTCTTTGATTGAAAGAGTATGATTCATATCATAGATTACTCCATTGGAGTCCAATGGGATTCCAAATTCAGATATTTTTATTTTAAATAGTTCAAAATGCGTTGCAAAACGATCTATAAAACAATTGATACGGTTTGATTCCTGAACTCAATTAGTAGTACTTCTAGAGCCCACTTCTTCCCCACACTACGAGTGAAAGGGAAAATGTAAAGACTACCATTAAAGCAGCCCAAGCGAGACTTACTATATCCATGTGCATTATGTCCCCTATCTCTATAAATACGAAGGAATTATTCCATTATTCCTCACTAATAATAGTGGAATCAATGGCGCAGAGTCAAAAAGGGGTTCTGACCGAACACTATTGAGAAACCAATCCGAAAAATCGATTATGATTTCGAATCAGGAAAGATTAAACACAAGCAAAATACATAGTAACATCCCAAGCGAATGGGAACATGTAGGAATAAGAATAATAAGGCCTATTCTTTTTTTGTTTTGTTGACCTTCTAAGTAAAAACAGAAGGGCAGAAATCGAGAAATCACTATCTATTACAGACCTCTATTTCCCCATTTGATCTAATCCGTACCCTCTTTCCCGATTATCGCTGTGAAACAGGGGGCTTGATTAGGGGTTGCCGAAAAGAAATTCTTTCTTTTTGCCCCCTTTTCTAGAAAAGTCAATTATTCATCCAATCTAATATTGATTGGATACCTGAGCACTCAGAGATTCTCGCGAGTCCGTCTTATATAAAGCAACTTCCGCCCCTTTCCAAAACTATTAATTGAATTTCCTATCAGGCTCTACAATCTGATTCAAGATCCAGTCATTAGACACTCCCTTAGTAATAGAAGGGAATCGTGAAGTCTTGATAGCCCCTCTACCAGTAGATTCGAATATTTCCTTGAATCCTAGATGCGAACGAGGATTCACAATCTTTTCTTTTAGAAAACCTTCAGAACACATGCTTAGAATCAAACAAAGTATGAACAGTCTGTTTCCTATGTTTCTTCCGGGGAAGCATTCTGCGAGTTATATCAGCAGAACAGAAAAGAAGAAGAGATTTCGAGTTTTTTGGTGATCAGGCGACACCCGGATTTGAACTGGGGAAAAAGGATTTGCAGTCCCCCGCCTTACCACTCGGCCATGCCGCCAAAATGATACAAAATAGATGCAAATTTTCCCGGATTACTGAATTTTTATTGTACTTGCATTTTGACTTCTGTTTTCCTTAATCCTTTTCTTTCCTACAAGATAGACCCCTTTTTGATTGGATTTGATCCATCCCTTCGATTGATTGTATAGTATCTGAAAATACACAATGCTAAAGACATTCTCTCGCTTTTCTATTGAGAAATCAAATGTGTATTTTCAGCCGAGAAATTTGAACCATTAACTATTGACTCCTTACTTCGAATTCATGAACGATTCTGGGATTTGAATTTCAAATTGTGTTTTCCTAATGACATAAGAAAATACAAATTGAGACAGAACTAATCAGTATTGATTTTTTCAATCAAAAAATCTTTCTCAATTTCAATTATAACAAAACATATGAGTATATGTAAACCCCAGAACATAAATTGTTACACAGATATCTATTATTTAGATATGTTGTTGATAGGGAATTATCATCAAATTATCCTACTTCACTTCAATTTTGCATTGAATGGAAATTCTCTTTTGATACAGCACGGCCAGGGCTGTCCCGAATAGAACCGGCAATAAAAGAGAAGTCGGATATTATAGCTATCCGCATACGTGTTTAATAAATGCAACCCTTCTTATACAATACACTTCAAATCGTATTCTACTCAAAAATCAGTAAAGTACAAATATCTCTCTTCTCTGTGAATCGTTTTTTGAACAACGAAATCCCTAACATAAAGGCGGTTAAGTGCTAAAAAAATGGATTCTATCTGATTTTTTGTCTTTGTCTCCCAAATACCGAATCTTTTTATTTTTCTCAAATTCGAATATGTAATATCATAATAATGGTATAATTTTAATCATTTTATTTTTGTTTTGCTATTCTATACAAAACCCTATGACCTTAATAAGCCTAAGTGACAGAATTCTGTTTCTAGGATTGTTTTATCAATTCCTTTCCATTTTGATCTGTTGCAACTTCCAATTTAAGTAGAAAATTCTCTTTATTT